TGGGATCTGATTCTACACCGCTGCTCAATAACTTAGGGGATCGACTCTATTACATAAGTTGATTCCTAAACTTTTATCTCATATCGTGACATAAGTAAGCAGTTCTTATTGTATCGGCCCAAAACCTCACTAATTGATCTTTACGATGCTTATTCTATCAATTTAGATCCTTTCTTTATCCATCGATTAAAGGATCTAGGCATACTTATTTCTTCATATTTCGACTTCTATGAAGTTTCTTTCTTTTTACTTTTTATTTGCTACAGCTGATAAAAATCGTTGTTTTGGACACGATAAATATGATATGTAGAAAGCCTATTTTCTAGTATTTATTAGTTATTAGCGGATTTGTTCTTTCTTTCCTTTTTTTTCTTTCTATAGTGGAGATAGTCGCACGTAATGACAGATCACGGCCATATTATTTAAAGCTTGTGGTAAGAAAGGGTTTCGTTCTAATGCCCTAAAATAATATTCCAAAGCTTTCGTATGTTCTCCATTCCTTGTGTGGATAAGGCCTATGTTATAGAGTATATAACTTCTATCATAGGGGTCAATTTCTAGTCGCATAGCTTCATAATAATTCTGTAAAGCTTCCGCATAATTTCCTTCGGATTGAGCCGACATCCGTTACGGTCGTCATTCGATTCAAAGAATCTCCGTTCCAGAACCGTACGTGAGATTTTCATCTCATACGGCTCCTCCTTTTTTATTTTTTATGTGCATAATGAGAATAATCCATGAAATCAAAAAGATTGAAATTATTTCATTATGAACCGAACGGGGCTAGTGTTTTTACAAGAAATCTCTAGCCAACCTTCCTGTAAAAGATCTTTTCTTAATATCAAGTATCTTGGTACTAGATAAAAATGATAACTCTAACAATTTCTTTGTTCTTAACACCCCTTAATTTCCAGGAATTAGTCACTTCAACAGTCTTCGATGGTTATATGGGTATCCAAAATACGAACGAGATGGATGTTTGTTGTACCAACCATTCTTGTTAGTCCCGATTCCGATAAAGAAAAGGTAAAATTTTATAACAAAGTTTTCATATTGTTGATTCCTGGGCGTAGTGCTTCTTCCCCTATGCTGCCTATTGGTACTAGTGGAGTAAGATTGACCTAACCCATAGGTGTAACCTTTCGCTCAATACTAGAATCTACAATTGAAGCATCTGAGGCTGCATTAATCGGGGATACACGACAGAAGGAATTGTTTTATTTACAAACTTCACCTTCACGATAAGCGTAGATTTATTTCAATAATCTTTTTTTCTTTCTCTCCCGAATAATGTATCTTTCTCCGAAGACTGAAAACGGTAAATAAAAAAGAACATCAAATCGCACCATCTCTGTAATAGGTGAATGCCTCTTTTTCTCCTGAAGTTGTCGGAATTATTCGTAATAAGATATTGGCTACAATTGAAAAGGTCTTATCAATAAAATTTCCGTTTATCCGAGATCTGGGCATAGGTAGCAATCCATTCTATAATTTCTTTTACTTACCTCTTGTGAGAAAATGATCCCACAAGCAAAGGAATTATACAGTACGAAATAACATAAAAAAAAAGAATCATTAAAAAAAAAAAAAAGGATATGACCTTCTATTCAAATTATTATTATTATTATTATTTTTGAAAGGAATCAATAAAAAAAATTAGATTTAATTTAATCCAAATGTAGTAGTATAAGAATGAAAGGAACTATTCCGATTTTATCAAGGTTAAAGAATCAAAGAATTTATCTTACAGATTAGGATAATTAGAGAAATCTTAATTGATATGCTACAAAGAGTAAAAAGACTCGAATGATCATTCTATGATGAACCGTCTGTTTTGTGTTGTGTGCATTACATAGTGGGTATACACTATAACAATCAAATATAAAAATTCCTGTGATGATTCATTAATTTGGAATAGATCCATGGGGGTAAGGAGTTATTATTGAAAAATCTAAAACTGGAAAAGAATTTTAGAAGTTTATGGAATCATAGTCTAAAAAACGAAATATAACCATGATTTATAAATAGAATCATGATCTAAAAGAAAAGTATCCATTAAACATAGTTAAAAAAAAAAATGGATCGATTGATTCATTCTAATTCATTGATTTAACCTGGTATAAAATTGATTTTATTTAGTAGAAATAAAGAATAACTATTGGAAAAAAATGGGAGCGCCATCTTCACAAAAATGAATAGATATATATCTTTTTTTTAACAGTTTTTAACAGTTTTTCACAAAAAAAATTGATCTTTATCCCCGGAAGGATTTTTCTTTGATGAAAAGTTTGATCAATTTTTTTATATTTAGAATTGATTGTACGTACCTATCCAACTAATATGAATGACTCACTATTCACTCGGTTTCTGGGCCATAATCATTATGTAGGAGAGATGGCCGAGTGGTTCAAGGCGTAGCATTGGAACTGCTATGTAGGCTTTTGTTTACCGAGGGTTCGAATCCCTCTCTTTCCGTACCTTTCGCCTAATTCACCAATCT